ACCAGCCAATGTAAAGACGGTTTTCGGTGCTGGTTATCCAGTTACAGAAGCGACCCCATAGGCTTTCGCTTTCGCGTCTCTCTAAAATAGCAGTCATGATAAAATCTTGGTTTATTTAATTATCAGGGACTCCCAAGCACACGAATTTTATATAACTCGAAATATAAGGCTTGTTATTCAACAATATAAGATTACTTATATATTTTTGTCAAGTATTTATCTAGACCTGTCCAAGCTTTTTGTTTTTGTAAGTATATTGTTGAAAAAAACATATAAGTAATCTATATACCCCCTTTTGGCGATGGGTTGCCCGGGATTCGAACCCGGAACTAGTCGGATGGAGTAGATAATTTCACTGTTAAATAGGTAAACACCCCTCCCCAAACCGTGCTTGCATTTTTCATTGCACACGGCTTTCCCTATGTATACATTTAAAACCCGATTTCTTACTTAGAACTTTAAAAAAGTTGAAAACTCGGTTGATTTAACCCTTACTAAATCCTAGATCAACATTTCAGAAAAAAAAATTGTTATCTTCATTACCTACATTTTTAGTGATAATTTACATGATCTCCTAACGAATCATTCAATTAATAACTGGCCAAATCAAATCATTAATACAAATAATATCCAAATACCAAATACGCCTTCTATATAACCTCTGCGAAGTGGAAGAAGCTCTTGGAAAGGTCAAATAAAGGACTTGCTCTTCCGCCGTAAAGAATTCTTCCAATAACCCCGAGCCCGGTCTTTTCAAAAAAGCACGTACAGTACTTTTATGTTTACGAGCCAAAGTTCTAGCACAAGACAGTCGAAGTATATACTTTATTCGATACAAAGTATTTTTTTGTGAGGATCCACTATAATAATGAGAAATATTTCTGCAGATACGCCCAAATCGGACAACAATATCAGAATCTGATAAATCAGTCCAAACCGCCTTACTAATAGGGTGCCCCAATACGTTACAAAATCTCGCCTTAGCCAATGATCCAATTAGAGGAACAATTGGAACAAGAGTATCGAACTTATTAATAGGATTATCAATTATAAATGCATTTTCTAGCATTTGACTGCGTACCATTGAAGAATTTAGTCGCGCACTTGATAGATAGCCCAGAAGAACTAGGGAATGATTATATAATTGGTTTATACAGATCCGTCCCGGCTGAGACCATAGGTAAAAATGACATTTCCATAAATTGACAAAATAATATGTCCATTTTTTCATCAAAAGGGGCGTCCCTTTTGAAGCGAGAATTGATTTTCCTTGATAACTAATATAATGCATGAAAGGGTCCTTAAACAACCATAGATTGTCTTGAAAGGCCTTAGCAAAAGTTTCTAGAAGTCCAAGATGTTCTAGTTTTCCATAGAAAAAGATTCGTTCAAGAAGGGTTCCAGAAGACGTTGAGCATAAATGAGAAGATTTCTTACGAAGAAAGACGAAGATGGATTCGTATTCACATAGATGAGAATTATATAGGACGAAGAAAAACCTTTGATTTCTTTTTGAAAAACAAGAACTGGCTTTATTTGGAGTATTCCAAATACGATACTCGTGGAGAAAGAATCTTAATAAATGTAAAGAAGAAGCGTCTTTTACCCAGTAGCGAAGAGTTTGAACCAATATTTCCAGATGGACTGGGTAGGGTATTAGTATCTCTAACACATAAATTAAATGTGAAAATTTGTCCTCTAAAAAAGGGAATATTGAATGAATTGATCGTAAATTATGAGATTTAACTATTCCTTTCCTTTCTAGCGAAGATAATAATCGGAGATAAAACGGAATTTCTAGAATGACTGCAAATCCTTCTGATATCATTTGAAAATTAAAATTCTTGTTGTGCCCAAAAAAGGTATTTTGGGTAAAATCATTAGCAAAAAGAATCAAATGATTCTGTTCATACTGATACATTCGCTCAGTTGCACGTTTCACAATTAGTAAGCTGAACTTATTAGAACCGGCATTTTCCAACACAACAGATCTATTTCTATTTAAACCATGATCATGCGCAAGTGCATAAATATACTCCTGAAAGATAAGTGGATATAAGAAGTAGTGTTGTTGAGATCTATTTAGCTTTAAATATCTTTGGAATTCCTCCATTTGAAATTCTAGTTGAACTAAAGGTAGAGGATTTTGGGGGTTATCAATGAAACATAGTGCGATACAGCCAAAACGAGGTATTCGAGTAATAAACGAATAGATACCTCGGGGATACAGGTAAACTTATCAACGGATTCTCTATCCTCTCTTTTCCATTTAAACGAATAAGTTTATGTTCGTTATAGGATAACAAAAGGCTTAGAAATCCTTTATTTTTTCAACCTAATCGCTCTTTTGATTTTGGAATTTTTTTATCAATATACTGTTTCTTCTACACACATTTCTATTCCATAATGGAAAATGTCAATAGTTAGGATTCATTAAAATATAAAGAATTCGTTCATGGGATAATCCCTTCCCGTATCAGGCACTAATACATTTTTAACGTCTAATTAGATCGGGTAATCGTTCAAATTAAGAACAGAAGCTCGTTGCTTTTTCCCTATAATCAATAATAATATCAATAAATATAAATAAATAAATTGAAGCCATTAGGGCTCTATATCCATTTATTCATCCGACCCAACTTGAAATTGAATTGATTTTGTTCCGTTTCAAAAAAGAACACAACGGTTTGGACCGATTCGGAAAGAATGAAATATTCTCAGAACTCTTCGTTGATCCGACATGCTATTTTTTCCATTCATTCCCTTTCAGGATCAGTCGTGGTCTTCCAAACTTTACCGATGGGATGGACGAATCCCTCGCTTCATCCAAATGTGTAAAAGATCCTAGCCGCACTTAAAAGCCGAGTACTCTACCGTTGAGTTAGCAACCCGAATAGAAAAAGTTTATGTAAATACAATAAAAAAAAGATAGATAAATGTCAAAATTTATGGACCACCCCTTCGTTCTTATGTTATCGACTTTTAAATCAAAACCCCTACTCTTATTATATCAAAGAGAATTCAAGGAATCCCATCATTTGAATAATATAAGGTAAAAATAAAACCGCTCGGACAAAAATAAATTTATCTACTTATCACGATGAATTATATTTGTTCGATACACTGTTGTCAATATAAATGTTGAGAAAATAATACAATGGAAAAACAAAATAAATGGAATTTATTTCAATACTATTAAACTATTAAAAAAAGGGCTTGTGTTGGATTGGCACTACATAGCTGAAAAAAGTTTAGATAGAGGAATAAAAAAAGACCAAATAGAAAAAAATATCAGATTGACTCAATAATCAATAATAAGTAACTATAATAAAAAAAGGGAGGATTCCTTGGTTATTACTTATTAGTATAGTTTCAACGAAAACCGACCAATTGAATGAACTCCCAGAATTTTCTATTTATAGGATCAAGCAACTCGAGTTTTGTCGTTATAGAACATGAGATTTTATAGAAGCAATGAAAAATAGATATGAGTAGAATCCAAAAAAGGAAAAAGTATATATATAAATACAAAAATTTATATAAGAATTACTATCCCTTTCTATTTCTTTATTTCCTTAATTCAATTTTGTTTGATTAGGACCAAGTTACTTAAAAACCTCTGCCTTTTTTAAAAGATCCCGAACAGTTCCTGTGGGCTGAGCGCCCTTTTCAAGGAAATATAGAATAGCAGGAACGTTTAAATAACTTTGATTCTTTATCGGATCATAAAAACCTACGTTCCGAAGATCTCTTCCTTCTCTTCGGGATCGAACATCAATTGCAACGATTCGATAGACGGCTCATTGGGATAGATCTAAGTAAATGTACAAGACCCCCCCTAGAAACGTATAGGAAGTTTTCTCCTCGTACGGCTCGAGAAAAAATGATTTTGAGTTTTGTCTACGTATAGAATTATAATTTCTGGCAAATTAGTTGATAAAATAAATTAGAATAGGATTTAACTCATTTTTTTCTTCCTCCTTCCTGAAAAAATAAAAATCATTTGTACCCATAACTCAAGTTGAATAATTCTCAAAGAGCTTAAAAGAAAAAAAATCTTTAGGCAATTTATTTCATTTTTTGAATGGTCTTTAACCCCCTCTTGCTTGTCTCATTTAATCTTTATTATTATCCAGTTATTGAAACAATTGAAAAAAACGGTGTTTCCTTGTTCTGGGATCCTTTTTTTTGTTTTAAATCAGTGGGTTTAGACATTACTTCGGTGCTTCTTAATCCTTACAAAATGGCAGCAACATACCCCTTTTGTGATTTATTTCTATCAAAGAATCATATAAACGCTCGATTCCCGAGTGATACACTTTGAATCGAAAGACTTTTCTCAATTTCAACAAATTTTACTTTTGAATTAAAAACTTGACTGAATCGGATCCTTTCAATTTCTATATTTATATATATGATATACTTACAAAGTTGTTCCAATTTATTGATTGGTATTAACCCTAGATTCTTGCCCCCTGAAAGATGAATCCATACTTTCTACCCGAGCTCCATCATGTACTATATTAATTACAACCTAACAAAAAAGGATTCTAGTGAAAACAGAACAGATGTCGGGTCAAGAGCACCTTCATTCATAGAAAAGATGGCGGATGTAAGAATAAAAATCCACACCGGATCGTGTCCTTCAAGTCGCACGTTGCTTTCTACCACAGCGTTTCAAACGAAGTTTTACCATAACAAAAAATTCCTCTAATTTGGAACCCATATGGAATTGATTCAATTATGGAATCATGAATAGTCATTGGTTCCGTCGATACATAAACATATTAATCTATACCCTTTTTTCTTCTATACAAATTCTTATATACAAAGACAAAGATGTTTTTTGAAGCAATCTTAGCAAGACCCCACCTATTATTGTATGTTATTGTATGAATGCAACACTTTAACTTTACTTTTTATTAAAAAAATTAAAATATCTGTTTCTTTTCGAATTGAACCATCAACGATTTAAAGCAGATAAATGAATTGAAAAAAACCCCATTTTTATTTTTTTGTGTGAGATAGATAAAAAAGACCGATCGAAGAGAATATTTAAGTACTTGTTCTTTCGATTCGAATTTTATTAATAAGATAAGATGAATAAGATGAACGAATTAGGGTTTTTTCGTACCTATGAGATAGACTGAACTACAGTCTTTATTATGGATCCGTTACATATGTAACTTGATTCGTTATTAATGAGATTCGGACATACACAGATATACATATATTTAAATGAAGACTTCCTATTACTGTTACTAATTAAGAACTATCTATCCCACGACTCTCTGGGAATGCTTGAATCAGAACAAAAATAAAAAAGGATACCTTTTGGGAGAAAAGATACTCTCTAGGGACAAAGACAAACAAGTCCAGATTAGGCGCTTGCTCCTAATTTTTTAGTTTACCCAAACCCAGTCTTGTCTTAAGAGACTTAATCCCATTAATTGAATGTAATAACCCCCCTCTTGTTTAGAATAAAGAGATCCTAATAATTTGGCTACCCCATTTTTTTAAGTTTAATTTGAATGGATAAAGAATAAGATATAGGAAAGAAGTGCTCTTTCTTAGTGTAATTCAAAATTAAATGTATCGTTGAAAATTTAAAAAGATATGAGACGTAAGGTTTTTTCTTCAAATTAAGTAGCTCGAAACCCCTTCAATATGAAGGGAATGAACATATGATGAAAAATCCGCCCATACTTTATTTTTTAATTAGTTGAATTCAACTAGAGTGTGACCTACGTTACCATCATATCTTGATGACAAACAAATCTATTTAGTAATATCTGTATGTTGTGAAAAACAAAGATATGATTCATAAAAGAATCATTCAAAATTATAAAAGAAACAAGAATGACATTCTATCCAATATTAGGCATTTAAACATAACGTTACTTTCAAAATAAACTTTTACTCTGATACAATGTATCTACCTGGGACGAAAGGATTCGAACCTCCGAATACCGGGACCAAAACCCGTTGCCTTACCACTTGGCCACGCCCCATCTATATTTCCATTATACACTAATAAAAAATATTATTAGTATTGGGTCTTGGTCAATTACAGGTCAATTTTATATATAAAATTTTTATAGAATAGATTAGATTCTTGCTAGGATTTTTACGCGTGTAGATATAGAATTCAGCCGAATTCATTGATCATTACATATAATTTAATTAAGATATTATATTCTATGAAAGTATTATTTCTTCTATTCTCCTTTGTTTGAGAATTAGGGAATTTTTGATTGGGTGGGTTCAAAGAAAAAGAAGGATTTTTGTCTACCTTACTTTACTTCATTTTCCTTATATCATTAACTCAATCAAAATGCAATTATCTCCAAGAACAAAACGCCTGTTATGCTTAATATCTTTAGTTTGATCTGCATTTGTCTTAATTCTGCCTTTTATTCGAATAGTCTTTTCTTCGCCAAATTGCCCGAGGCCTACGCTTTTTTGAATCCAATCGTAGATCTTATGCCAGTCATACCTTTGTTATTTTTTCTCTTAGCCTTCGTTTGGCAAGCTGCTGTAAGTTTTCGATGAGATCCTTAATATTATTCTAGAAAATTAAAGCTTTATTAGTCTTATACTATAAACCTTCGATTCAAACATTGAAAGTCTGAGAGTCTTGGTTGGATAGCTTCGAGAAACCCAAATCTGGCTCACCCCGGATTACCCATTCTGCCCTTTTGAAAGACCCTATATCTAAGGTTAAGGTTAGGATCCCCCGCAATATCTAATTGGAGGTATGAAATAAATTTTTGGTAATGGAGGATCTATTCTCTTTTCTCATTTTTTTTTTCCAAAAAAAGATCTTGGAGATTGTGTAATGCTTACTCTCAAACTTTTCGTTTACACAGTAGTGATATTCTTTGTTTCTCTATTTATCTTTGGATTCCTATCTAATGATCCGGGGCGTAATCCTGGACGTGAAGAATAAAAAAGGGAGTTTTCATTTTCATTGCTTGATTTTTAAATTTTCTTAGGATTTTTTATCTATTCCACATGCTTAACCAGGAAACATTAAAAAGGATTGGCGAAATTTGAAAGAGAAATCAAATATTAAGTCATCAACAAAAACGGAAAGAGAGGGATTCGAACCCTCGGTACGAATAACTCGTACAACGGATTAGCAATCCGCCGCTTTAGTCCACTCAGCCATCTCTCCCAATTGAAAAAGATAATTACTATGTTATATTACACATAAAATAAGGATTGAAAAAGTATTTCTTTCTCTTTCTTTATCTTATCTATATTCTATCTACAACTTTTATTAGCAATTACAGTTAGTTCAAGTAAGGGATCGAAAGATTCAATAGAAAAAAAAGAAAGAAGACCCCTTTGCTTTGATTTTGTTCGAAAGGGCCCCTTTTATTCCCGTGGCCTGGCCTGGTAAGTACCTAGCCGGGCCTTTTTTTGTTCCAACGAATACTACGGTTTCTCTAATAAAAAAAGGGGGGGGGGTTGCTATTAAAGCAACAACAAAAAGAC